CATTTCCGTCACCGAGCATTTTGAATTTCCCATTTATCAAAAAATCCCATTCTTTTCTCATTCTGCATTGAATCATATGAATCGATCTAGCAATGATGGAATTTCGATTCTGTTTACTGAATCACATGAAATTTTACCCAACTCCATATATATGGAATGTATGAAATACGTATGAACGGAGGAAAAAAGATGATTTTAGACTTAATTACTTAATTTTAGACTTAGTTAAATTGGAATTTCTAAGAGACAGATCCAAACGGAAAGGGATTGATAAATTCCACTTAGAATTATGGAGTTTTTTTATTTTGTCTAGAATAGAAAATTCACTTTATACCATTATTATGATATTACATATTCTAATCCGATTGGATATCAGAAAAATAAATGGATTCGGGATTTGATCCATTCACGGAGATAAAGACATAATAATCAGAAACAATATAACAATAGAAAGTTCATTTTTTGAGTACTTAACTCTTTCGTGAATTCCATTGTTCCAAAAATGATTTGCGGAGAACTCCTTTTTCTTTTTTTCGTAGAATTTTTATTTTTAGAATACGATTGAAGTGCATAAGAAGGCTTGTATTTATTAAACCCGCGCTGCTATAGCTATCTATCCATACATCGCTCTCCTTTATTGCATACTTCTACTCGGGACAGCACATGTCGTACTCTATCAAAATTTCTATTTTCTCTTCAATCTAATCAATCAAAATTGCAGTACGACAAGTGTGCGCCAATTCCCTATAAACAGGCATCATACACAAATAATATACCCCATAAGCTAACTGTGGAACACAACTTATGTTTGGGGTTTACATATACTAATAATTGACATTATAATTGAAATTGAGTTGAGAAGGTTTTTTTCAATAAAAAATCAAGACTGATTAGTTATATATCAATTTTGATTTTCTTATATCATTTATCATTACGGAAAGACAATTTGAGATGTAAATCCAAGAGTGGGTCATGAATTTACAGTCATATAGTTAATGGTTCCAATTTGTTCTGAATTTTGGCTTTTGTAACTGAAAAAAATTCCCATTTGGTTTTTTAATAGAAAAGAGAGGTATTTAGATATTGGGTGTTTTGAGATACTATAAAATTAATTGAAGGGAAGGAGCCGGCCCCCCCCAAAAAAACAAATAACAAATAAAGGGGAATATTTTCATCGATTTTGTATCGTTTTGGCGGCATGGCCGAGCGGTAAGGTGGGGGACTGCAAATCCTTTTTCCCCAGTTCAAATCTGGGTGTCGCCTGATTAACAAAAGACAAGACTCGAAATCCCTTATTCTTTATTCTCCTTTGCTGTTATAACTCGCCGAATTTTTCCCAGCAAAACACGCGTAGTCTTGAGACTTTCTTGATTGGAAACAGCTGGGGGTTCCCTTCTTTAAATTAAAGTGCCGTAACTCGTTGTATTTAGGATTCAAGGAAAGATTGTAGTAGTGGAAGGGCTATCATATCAAATAAAGAGTTACCGATTTTTTCCATTACTAATGTCGTGTCTACTGGCCGGGTCTTGAATTAGATTGGATGGATAATTGGCTTTTTTCTTTTACTTAATGATAATGAAGGACAAGAAAAATAAAGAATAGGTATCAGTATTCCTACATATATATATTAGTAGCATTCCCTTTGATACTTCAAAAGAAAAGCGTAACTGCAGTTTAATTTTTCATATTTATTGGACTTTCATCAAGGGTGTTGGGTCAGAATCCCCTTTTGACTCTGCACCAGTGATTCCACTATTATTAATAAACACTAATGGAATAATTCCTTCATATTCAGAGAGATAGGGGACATAATTCACATGGATATAGTAAGTCTCGCTTGGGCTGCGTTAATGGTAGTCTTTACATTTTCCCTTTCACTCGTAATATGGGGAAGGAGTGGACTCTAGAGATACTACGAATTGAGTTGGGGAATCAAATTGTATCACTTTTTTATAGATCGTTTTGCAAAGCATAAATAATCTTTATTAATTATTTAATATATTGAATTCATTAATTTAATTCAATTTCGAATTAAAAAATTGAATTAATAAAAATATCTTCATTCCGAAATTGTATTGGCTTTTATTTCTGCTGTGCTTTATTGACGCGTTTGCTATCATGGCTGAAGGATTCAAAATCGATAGAATAACCCTTTTCGAATTTCGAAATCCGAAGAAGTTACCATAGAACTCCTTGGATTATCTGTAAACCGCGCAATCAATTACTTCTTTGAAATGCTAAAAAAAAGATTACTTTTTAATTTTCTATAAATTAGAAAATAATAAGAGTTGCCTCGCGATTATTTCAGATTGATTGGAATCAACAAAAATAAAATAGATAAAGGAAACAAATAGATGAAGCAAAGAAATAGAATTGAGATACTATGTACATTCCATATATTTAATTGATATTAACATTTATGAAGATCCATATACATATTGTAGATTGATCTCGATTCAGTTTGTATCTTTCTAGATTACAATAATAAAAATGGATAGTA